GATCGATCTTAACCTGATGATTGATGATTATGAATTATTTCTATTCAATATCAAATCACGGAAAATTCGAATTATGGTTTGAAACGGAATCGCGTATTTACACGAAATCCCCAGTAGTTTCATTTTCGACCGCTACAAGATCAACAATGCCATGAGCTTGGGCTTCTGTTGCTGACATAAAAACATCCCTTTCCATGTCTTCGGATATAACCCATAAAGGGTTGCCCGTTCTTTGTACATAAACCTTTGTGAGGGTTTCGCGAAGTTTGAGTAGTTCTTCCGCTTCCAGGATAAATTCCCCTGCTTGCGCCTCATAAAAAGAACTAGCAGGTTGGTGAATCATAACCCTGATAATATTGATATAACATCATGCATGAACGGTTTTTCTATCTCGAATGATTGGGCTAAAGTAAGGGCTAAAAAAAAAAAGAAGAAAAAAAAAATAGAATTGAACATCCGTACGGGCATCTTTTGCGCATTGCATACGGCTCCGCAATGGAATTTCCTTTTTCTTCCCTTCTATTCTATATCGAAGCAAAAAAAAAGAATCCATCCGATTCAGATCGTTGAATGATCCATTTACCACCCTTCTTTTCGTATTGTAGGAGTCAAAAAAAATACTATGATGGTTCTGTTGCTTTCTATATTTATCTCGTCTGTAATTTAGCAATCCCAAAGTTTCTTTTTGATACGATCAAATAAGGAAAAATGATCTTTTTTTTTTTCATTTTCGTATTCTTTTCTTCGTAAGATAAATATCAGAAAGATACTTCTGGTGTGGAAGAAAAATGGTTTGTGACGCTGAAATGTACTCCCGACACAGAAGATCAAATCGGAAATAACCTTTGTTTCATACTACTATCTCGATACAAAATCTCATGTTAGGAAAAACAATAATAGTTTGTTCATATCGAACTCGAAGTGCCATGCTATTATTACCTATTATTCATATTTGATACGGCGAAGGCATAGTCTTCTTCCCTTTTTCAAATAAAAACTCATTGGCGCCAAGCGTGAGGGAATGCTAGACGTTTGGTAATTTCTCCTCCGACCAGAATGAAAGATCCCATTGAAGCGGCTAATCCCATGCATATTGTATGTACATCGGGCGAAACAAATTGCATAGTATCATAAATGGCTATTCCTGGTATTACCCATCCGCCGGGGGAGTTTATAAACAAATAAAGATCCTTAGTATCATCTTCTATACTGAGATATACCATGAGACCAACAAGTTGATTTGAGATTTCGCTATCAACTTCTTGGCCTAAAAAAAGTAATCTTTCTCGATAAAGTCGGTTGATTAGGACAAAATTGTATCCCTTTTAAACCGTACGTGCATCTTTGGATGCATACGGTTTAAAAAAATTGCGAAAAAAAGAATCAATGTGTCGATTCCAATCCTATCTCTTTTTTTTGTAAGAGATTTCTGTTTTTCTAATGAAAGGGATTTTTTCTTCTATTTTTCAAAAAAACATGAGGCCCCTTCCCTAAAAAAAAAAAAAGAATTTAGTGAACTTATTGAATTAACCTCTCATTGATGTATTGTTTCGTCGAGATTCAAATCACGATATCATTTTCTTGTTCCTGACTGGGTCCTTTCAATTCTTTTAGGTTCATGTTCTACTCCGGGGAAAGATCTATCCGAATTATATTTGCACATATAGGACAAATGATCTCAGTACCACTTCTTTTTGCTACGACTTTTTTCAATTCCTTTCACGCCTCCCCCAAACTATTCGATGTATTCATCATACTGGTTGGCATGGCAGTTTGAGATCGCCTCTATAATTAAGTATAAGAATCGTCTATGCTACAAGTGGTAATTGTACATATATTACTATTACCAATTTGGTATTTTCTGAACGGAGCCTGGATACTTGATTTTCTTAGTCCAAGTCAACCATAAATTCTTATAATTGATAATATTGATCCTCAATAGAAATTGATCTAATTTCACTTCACGCTCTGAATAATTGATTCTTCAATCAATACAATATTTCTTGGGCGAAACAGAGGATATCTCGATCGGTGGAGAAAACGGGTAAATCCCATATGACCCAATATGTCTGACAAGTCGCACTATACGTCAACCCAAACTGCATCTTCCTCTCCAGGACTCCGAAAAGGTACTTTTGGAACACCAATGGGCATTAAATTAAAGAAAAAAAAATTTAGTACTATACTTCACTTTAATATGGAAACGTAAGAATGAGTTTATTGTCTTCATTATTATTTTTCTGTTTATTCTAGTTTATACATACATTGGAAGGTTTTTAGAGGAAGACATAATGAATAAATAAAAATTTTAATGAAGGGATCGATCGTTCGAATAATAAACAAGTATACATGCATTCGTTCCCACGCAATGGGAGCATTGGTCCCATTGCGTATTGGTACTTATCGGGTATAGAATAGATCTGCTTCTCTTTGTTCTTACGAACAGAATTCCGCCGTTATTTTCAACGGAATAGAATAAATAGTAACCTTTTCTCATACAGAATCCGCTGAAAAGGTTAGGTACATAGTGCAATGCGATAAAGTTACATAGTGTCTATTTTTCTTTGAGAAAGGGGTATTTCCATGGGTTTGCCTTGGTATCGTGTTCATACTGTAGTATTGAATGATCCCGGCCGATTGCTTTCTGTCCATATAATGCATACGGCTCTAGTTTCTGGTTGGGCCGGTTCGATGGCTCTATACGAATTGGCGGTTTTTGATCCCTCTGACCCCGTCCTTGATCCAATGTGGAGACAAGGTATGTTCGTTATACCCTTCATGACTCGTTTAGGAATAACCAATTCGTGGGGTGGTTGGAGTATTTCAGGAGGAACTATAACGAATCCGGGTATTTGGAGTTATGAAGGCGTGGCTGGGGCACATATTGTGTTTTCTGGCTTGTGCTTTTTGGCGGCCATCTGGCATTGGGTATATTGGGACCTAGAAATATTCTGTGATGAACGTACGGGAAAACCCTCTTTGGATTTGCCCAAGATCTTTGGAATTCATTTATTTCTCTCAGGGGCGGCTTGCTTTGGCTTTGGCGCATTTCATGTAACAGGCTTATATGGTCCTGGAATATGGGTGTCTGATCCTTATGGACTAACTGGAAAAGTACAATCTGTAAGTCCAGCGTGGGGCGCAGAAGGTTTTGATCCTTTTGTTCCGGGAGGAATCGCCTCTCATCATATTGCAGCGGGTACACTGGGCATATTAGCGGGCCTATTCCATCTTAGTGTCCGTCCGCCTCAACGTCTATACAAAGGATTACGTATGGGCAATATTGAAACTGTACTTTCTAGTAGTATCGCTGCTGTTTTTTTTGCAGCTTTTGTTGTTGCTGGAACTATGTGGTATGGTTCAGCAACGACCCCAATCGAGTTATTTGGTCCTACTCGTTATCAGTGGGATCAGGGATACTTCCAGCAAGAAATATATCGAAGAGTTGGTGCCGGACTAGCCGAAAATCTAAGTTTATCAGAAGCTTGGTCTAAAATTCCCGAAAAATTAGCTTTTTATGATTACATTGGTAATAATCCGGCAAAAGGGGGATTATTCAGAGCAGGCTCAATGGACAGCGGGGATGGAATAGCTGTTGGATGGTTAGGACACCCCGTCTTTAGAGATAAAGAAGGGCGCGAACTTTTTGTACGTCGTATGCCTACTTTTTTTGAAACATTCCCGGTCGTTTTGGTAGATGGAGACGGAATTGTGAGGGCAGATGTTCCTTTTCGAAGGGCAGAATCAAAGTATAGTGTTGAACAAGTAGGTGTAACCGTTGAGTTCTATGGTGGCGAACTCAATGGAGTCAGTTATAGTGATCCTGCTACTGTGAAAAAATATGCTAGACGCGCACAATTAGGTGAAATTTTTGAATTAGACCGGGCTACTTTGAAATCCGATGGTGTTTTTCGTAGCAGTCCAAGGGGTTGGTTCACTTTTGGGCATGCTACGTTTGCTTTGCTCTTCTTTTTCGGACACATTTGGCATGGCGCTAGAACCTTATTCAGAGATGTTTTTGCTGGTATTGATCCAGATTTGGATGCTCAAGTAGAATTTGGAGCATTCCAAAAACTTGGAGATCCAACTACAAGGAGACAAGTAGTTTGATACAAGATTGTTCTGGTATCTTTTGCCTCTATTTTTTTTTTTATTTGAATTTGAATAAGGTACCCGAGAAATATTGACTTGAATCACCTTCTTTTCTTTGATTCGTTCCCCCTTTTTATATGGTATGGTAAATGATTCCACTCAAACGAATAGGTGTGAAAGCTATAATTGTAAACCACGATCGAATCTATGGAAGCATTGGTTTATACATTCCTTTTAGTCTCGACTTTAGGGATAATTTTTTTCGCTATCTTTTTTCGAGAACCGCCTAAGGTTCCGACTAAAAAAATGAAATGATTTTTCATTATATCAACTGAAGTAATGAGTCTCCCATATCGGGAGGCTCATTACTTCAACTAGTCTAGTCCCCGTGTTCCTCGAATGGATCTCTTAGTTGTTGAGAGGGTTGCCCAAAAGCGGTATATAAGGCGTACCCCGTAAAGCTTACAAGTAAACCAGATATGAAGATGGCGACTAGGGTTGCTGTTTCCATTTTTAGATAATTTCAAGATCACAATGGATCTACGATAAGATCGTTTATTTACAACTACAACGGAATGGTATACAAAGTCAACAGATCTCAACCAATGATTAAATAGGATTTATGGCTACACAAACCGTTGAGGGTAGTTCTAGATCTAGGCCAAGACAAACTGCTGTAGGGAATTTATTGAAACCATTGAATTCGGAATATGGTAAAGTGGCTCCGGGCTGGGGGACTACGCCACTTATGGGAGTCGCAATGGCTTTATTTGCGATATTCCTATCTATTATTTTGGAAATTTATAATTCTTCCGTTTTACTGGATGGAATTTCAATGAGTTAGGTTCATAAGAACTACGAAGCCCTAGCAAAAAAATGACTTAAGACTCGGATTTATAGACCATTCT